AATGAATTGATAAATCGAATAAAAATTATAGAAAAAAATGAGGGATCTCCTAGTCTGGATAGGCTTGAAAAAAGAACCATATTATGCGATGATGAGAATAAAAAAAAATGCTTGCCAAAAGCATATGATCCTTTTTTCAACGGACCTTGTCGAGGAACACGAAAAAAACTCTATTCACATGCAATCATGAATCATTTAATTACTTATACAAATACAGAAGATTTAGTAGAAATTTTTTGGATAAATAAGATTCATGATCTACTTCTTAATGATTCCTTAGGAATTTACCGTCAATCATTTTTAAAAAAAACGGAAAAGTCCTTCATCTCAATTGATGAATTATCTTCTGAGTGCGGACACATTTTTAATTTTGAAAAATGTCCTTTATTGACAGAAGCAAAAATAATTGATTCAGAAAGTCAAGCAAAATCTTTGCAATTTGTATTCGATGTAATTACAAAAGATCAAAAAACAAAGAAAAAGAAAGATATTGGAATTAAAATAAAAGAAGTCAGTAAAAAGGTGTCTAGATGGTCATACAAATTAACCGAGGATTTGTTGGAAGAAGAGGAAAAAGAAAATGAAGAAGAATTAGAAGAAGAATTAGAAGAAGAAGAGCATGAGATTCATTCAAGAAGAGCCAAACGTGTTGTAATTTATAACGATAATGATCAAAATACCAATTCTATTTCTAGTACTAAGAATGCTAGTAACAATGAGAAAAATGATAATAAAACGGAAGAGGAAGAGGAAGAGGTAGCTCTGATACGTTACTCCCAACAATCGTGTTTTCGTCGCAATCTAATCAAAGGATCCATGCGCGCTCAAAGACGTAAAACAGTTATTTGGGACCTCTTTCAAGTAAATGCGCATTCCCCACTTTTTTTGGACCGTATATACAAAACATCTTTTTTTTATTCTTTTCATATTAATGAAATGAAGAATCTTATTTTGAGGAATTGGATGGGTAGAGAACGAGAATCTGAATTTAAAATTTTAGATTCCCATTTTGAAAATGAAGAGACAAAGGAAGAAAAGGATAAAAAAGAACGTATAGAAATATCAGAAGCTTGGGATACCTTTGTATTTATTCAAGCAATAAGAGGTTTAATGTTAGTAATCCAATCTTTTTTTAGAAAATACATTATATTGCCTTCATTTATAATAGCTAAAAATATTTTACGTATGTTATTATTTCAATTCCCCGAGTGGTACGAGGATTTGAAGGAATGGAATAGAGAAATGCATATTAAATGCACCTATAATGGTGTTCAATTATCAGAAACAGAATTTCCCCAAGATTGGTTAACAGACGGCATTCAGATAAAGATTCTATATCCTTTCTGTCTAAAACCTTGGCGAAAAGCTAAGGTACGATCTCATCATAGAGATCGAGGAGATTCAAAATATAAAAACAAAAATTTTTGTTTTTTAACAGTCTGGGGAATGGAAGCAGAACTTCCCTTTGGTTCTCCCCGAAAACGACCTTCTTTTTTTGAACCTATTTATAAAGAACTCAAAAAAAGAAATAGAAGGGTAAAAAATAAGATTTTACAAGTTATAAACTTTTTGAAGGAAAGAATAAAATCCTTTATATTTATAAAAGTTAGAAAAGAAAAAACAAAATGGGTCACTAAAATATTTATAGTTATCAAACTCATAATGAAAAAATTGGAAAAAATAAATCCAATTTTTTTATTTGAGTTGAGGAAAGAAAAAGTATATGAAATGAAGGAAAACGAAAAAGATTTACAAAAAAATAAAAAGATTCTTCGCGAATCATCTGTTCGAATTCGACCAAAAAATTGGTTAAATTATTCACTAATAGAAAGAAGAATGAAAGATCTTTCTGATAAGACAATAAAAATCAGGAATCAAATAGAACGAAACGAAAAAGAAAAAAAAAAAGATATAGTTCTAATTTATGATAATAAAAGGCCGGAATCTTTGAAAATCTTAAAAAGGAAAAATATCCGATTAATGCGTAAATCGCACTACTTTATAAAATCATTCATTGAAAAAATATACATAGATATTTTACTATGTACCATTAGCATTCCTAAGATCAATGCAAAACTTTTCTTTAAATCAAAAAAAAATATCTTTAATAAATCCATTTACAACAATAAAAGAAATAAAGAACAAGAAGGAATTGATGAAACAAATCAAAATACAATGAAGTTTAATTTTGGTTTGACTATAAAAAAGTTGTTTTCAAATACTTATAGTACTGAGAATAGGAATCCAAATTCCGATACTTATTGGAACTTATCTTCCCTATCTCAAGCATATGTATTTTACAAATTATCACAAACCCAATTACTTAATAAGGATCGCTTGAGACCTGTATTTCAATATAAAGGAAACTCTCCTTTTTTTAAGGAAAAATTAAAAGACTCTTGTATGATAATGATACACGGAATATTTGATTCCAAATCAAGACATAATAAAATTCATTCGTATGTAATGAACGAATGGAAAAACTGGTTAAAAGGTCATTATCAATACGATCCATCTCAAAAAAAATGGTCTCGATTAGTAACTAAAGAATGGCGAAATAGAATCAATCAACGCTGTATGATTCAAAACCAAAACAAGGAATCAATCCAATTGGATTTATATAAAAAATACCAATTCATTCATTCCATGAAAAAAAATAACTATGCAGCGGATTCTTTTATGAGTCAAAAAGAAAAATGGAAAAAAAATCACAGATATGATCTTTTATCATATAAATACATAAGTCCTCCTAATTCATATATTTCTGGATCAACATTAGAATTTGAAATAAACGGGGATCGAGAAATTCCATATCATTTCAATACATCGAAACCCGAATCATTTTATGTATTAGTAAGTATACCTAGTAATAATTATCTAGAAAAAGGATATATTATTGATAGGAATATAAATTTGGATAGAAAATATTTTGATTGTAGAATTCCTCATTTTTGTTTTAGAAAGAATATTGAGATCTGGACCAATGCACATATTGGCATGACGATTCATAAAAATACTAAGACTGAAATTAAAAATTTAAAAAAAATGAAAAAAAAAGATCTTTTTTCTACTACGGTTCGTCAAGACATCAAACCATGCAATCAAAAAAGAAACTTTTTTGATTGCATGGGAATGCATCAAGAGGGGTTCTCTGATACTGCATCAAATCATAATACTATATCCAATCTCGAATCTTGGTTCTTCCCAGAATTTGTGCAACTTTTTAACATATATAAGATTCAACCTTGGATCATTCCAATCAAATCACTCTTTTTTCATTTTAATAAAAATGAAAAAATAAATATAAATACAAAGAAAAATCCTCATGAATCGTCTAATAAAAAAGATCTTGAATTAGTAAATTACAAGCAGGAAGAACAAGAACAACAGGATCAAGGAAATCTTATATCGAATCTACGAAAACAAGAGAATAAAAAAGCTGTTGAAGAAGATTACGCAAGATTAGACATAGAAATTAAAGAAATTAAAAAGGGTAGAAAAAAAAAAAAATATCAATATAAGAGAAAAAAACAAACGGAACTAGATTACTTTTTGAAAAAATATTTCCTTTTTCAATTAAGATGGGCTGATCCCTTGAATCAAAGAATAATGAACAATATTAGGGTATATTGTCTCCTACTTAGACTGATAAACCCAAAGGAAATTGCCATATCCTCGATTCAAAGAGGTGAAATAAATCTAGACGAAATGCTAATTCAAAAGGAGCTAGTTCTTACAGAATTGATAAGAAAGGGAATATTTATTATTGAACCAATTCGTCTATCTATAAGAAGGGACGGAAAATCTATTGTATATCAAACTATGGATATTTCATTGGTTGAGAAGAAGAAGCACCAAACAAATAGAAAATACGCAAAAAAAAGACATATTGAGAAAGAGGGGTTTGAAAAATCCATTCCACGATACAGCCACTTATTTTTTAGTGAAGACAAAAATCATTATGATTTCCTTATTCCTGAAAATATTCTATCTCCTAGGCATCGGAGAGAATTTCGAATTCTAATTTGTTTCAATTCACGGAATTGGAATGTTTTGGATAGAAATCCAAGATTTTGCAATGAAAAGAAAATAAAAAACTGTGGACAATTTTTGAATCAGAACAAGCATATTAACACCGATGCAAAAAATTTAATTAAATTCAAATTGTTTCTTTGGCCCAATTATCGATTAGAAGATTTAGCTTGTATGAATCGTTATTGGTTTGATACCAATAACAGCAGTCGTTTCAGTATGTCAAGAATACATATGTATTCACAATTCAGAATGAATTCAATTCAAATGCAAAATTAAAAAATTTTTATTTTTATATTTTTTTTATATTTTATAGTGGATTTCCTACATATCGTGTGACATATTCTGTAGATGAAAGCCGAAATATATAGACTGTATAACATTAGAATTTCTAACACATGATGCTGATTTCATAGTGTATCCATTTTCACTAGGAGTAGCAGAACCTTTTTAGTTTAAGTAAAACTAAATCGTTCTATTTCGTGAATGCATATATTTATCAGACCCTTTTTATCCAATATCCAAATCCAATTTCGATTTATACTAGATGAAAATAACTGTCATAATAAATCTTATTATTTTTCCTGATCGGTAAAATTCACAGAAAATAAAAATTTTAATTTATTTTATGGTCAAAAATTCATTTATCTCAGTTATTCCACAAGAAGAAAAAGACGAAAATAGTGGGTCTGTTGAATTTCAAGTATTCCATTTCACCAGTAAGATACGGAGACTTACTTCACATTTAGAATTGCACAAAAGAGATTTTTTATCACAAAGGGGTCTGCGAATAATTCTGGGAAAACGTCAACGATTATTGACTTATTTGTCAAAGAAAAATAAAGTGCGTTATAAGAGATTAATGGATCAGTTAGATATTCGGGAACCAAAAACTCGTTAATTTAAATTAAATTTATTATTTGAGTTTATTATTATTTATTATTAGCCTTGTTATTTTTTTATTTTTTTTTTTATTTATTATTTATATTATATTTAATTATTTTATATTTAATTATTTTATAATAATTATAATAATTGATAATAATTATTTAATATTTAATATTATAATAGTTTTATTTTAGATTTATATTATAGTTATTTTTTATATTATTTTTATATTATAGTTATAATATTAGAATATTCTTATTTTAATTTTTTTTTTTTTTTTTTGATAGAATTTACATTTTATATATGACTATATGAATATGAATAGGATTATTTAGAATTACTAGAATTATACTAAATTCAATTTAAATTAGGATAAATTAGGATATATATATATGAAAAATGAAAATATAATATATTTAATATTAAGAAAATAAACATGATTCGTATGTACAACTCATATTTCATGGTTATTCAAACGTAAATCAAAGGATCTTGGCCCTTTCTCATAAACAGATTTTAAAATCTATTGATTCTATAAATTTTAAAAAATCATTGATTCGTCTGGTATCTACAATAGAAAATATATGATTTCCATCATTTTCTAATTAAAATTTTATCAGATCGAAAATCTTTTGTGTTCAAAACTTCAATTTATAGACCCAATGTCGCATTCAGTAAAAATTTATGATACATGTATAGGGTGTACCCAATGTGTACGAGCTTGTCCCACGGATGTATTAGAAATGATACCTTGGGACGGATGTAAAGCTAAGCAAATTGCTTCCGCGCCAAGAACCGAGGATTGTGTAGGTTGTAAGAGATGTGAATCCGCTTGCCCAACGGATTTTTTGAGTGTCCGTGTTTATTTATGGCATGAAACAACTCGCAGCATGGGTCTTTCTTATTGATATGTAACAAAAAACTCCCCTTGAATCATTTGATTCCTCTTTACCGAGAAAACTCCGTACTCGAGAAAAGAAAATAAAAATATATTATTCTTCTCCCGAGCACGGAGTTTTCTGGTCAAAATTTATCTTGTCTTTATCACGAGTTATTTTCCTTGGTTAACAATACTTCTGGTTTTGCCGATATTTGCGGGTTCTTCAATTGTCCTTTTCCTTCATAAAGGAAATAAGGCGTATAGGAGGGATACTATATGTATATGTATCCTGGAGCTCCCTCTAATGACCTATGTATTTTGTTCCAAAATAAAATAAAAAAAGCTAGGTTTCTATTATAGTTATAGTTTATAATACATAAATGGAAAAGTTTATTATGAAAACTGAACTTACGAAAATACTAACTGAATATTCTTGATATTGAACTTGAACATTTCCATATGAATGGAAATGCATTTTGCTTCATTGTTTCCTAAACTCTATTGAATATAGACAATTCAACATGAATTTATTATTATTCTTTCAGGTAAGCCGCCATGGTGAAATTGGTAGACACGCTGCTCTTAGGAAGCAGTGCTAGAGCATCTCGGTTCGAGTCCGAGTGGCGGCATAAAATTATATATTATATATTATTATTTAATAGAATTATTTTTAATAATTATATTTTCCCTTAACATTAGATTGTATTTATGTAAGATTATAAGTAAGATTATAAAATTTATAGATATTTTATATATTTCCATTTATATTTATGTTTTATAGATTTAGTATTTATTAATTTATTATAGTTCAATTATGGATCTCTTTATATTTTATATTTATTTTTTATTAAATATTAAAGAATATTGATATTGAATTTTAATTCGTTTTTTATTTATTTATTTTTCAAATTTATGCTCTTATATTATTGATATTGATGGAATCGCTATAGGTAATGACTAATAAAGAGTAATCCATTTTGAACAATATATGTCTTTCACATACAACGATAAAAATGAGTCACCTATCTTTGAATGGCAGTTCCAAAAAAACGTACTTCTATGTCAAAAAAGCATATTGCCTATTCTTACGTATCTCATATGGGTTTCATAATTATAGGAATTGGTTCTATAACTGGCATGGGACTCAATGGAGCCATTTTACAAATACTCTCTCATGGATTGATCGGTGCTGCACTTTTTTCTTAGCAGAAACGAGTTGGGATAGAATACGTTTTCTTTATCTCGACGAGATGGTGGGGAATATCTATCCCAATGGAAAAAATATTGATATTTACCATGTTTAGTAGTTTCTCGATGGCTTCTCTTGTATTACCAGGAATGAGTGGTTTTGTTGCAGAATTCTTAGTCTTTTTTGGAATAATTACTAACCAAAAATATCTTTTCATGCCAAAAATGTTAATTACTTTTGTAATAGCAATTGGAATGATATTAACTCCTATTTTTTTATTGTCTATGCTACGTCATATTTTCTATGAATACAAGCTATTCAATATACCAAACTATAAATTTTCATATTCTGGACCGCGAAAACTATTTCTTTCGATCTGTATCTTTCTACCTGTAATAGGAATTGAGATTTATCCTGATTTCGTTCTTCCGTTATCGGTTGACAAGGTACAAGTTATATTAGCTAATAATTTTTATTATTTTTATAGAAATATAGATACTAATTCTTTTTATAGCTTAGAAAATTCTAATTAATTAGAAGGAAAGTCTTATAATTCTTTGACTTTCATCTTTTCACGATTCTTCATTGTACAATGAAAAAAATGAAGAGTGAATTAAAATTGTAATGAAATACATCTAGAGTTTTTGAGAACCATTTGAATAATTCCTCCATTCAAACGGTTTTCAAAAACTCGCACAAATACTCATTGTCTATCAGACGATGTTTTTATGTGTTCTTCATGTAGTTTATTTTATTCAATTAGATATAAATGGGAATGAACCATAACTATGGAACCCGATTCCTAATAAATTGATCCCAAAATAGCATATCCAAATTAGGAGAAATCCTATAGAAGCCACAAATGCCGAATTTGTGCCTTGGTCTTGCAATTTTTTATTTGTTCTAATATGTAAATAGATTGCAAATATGGTCCAAGTAATAAATGCCCAAGTTTCCTTAGGATCCCAATTCCAATAAGAACCCCATGCTTCATTAGCCCATACTGCTCCAGAAAGAATGCCTATGGTTAAAAAGGTAAACCCTAAACTAATGACACGATAACTCCAATAATCCAAACGCTGAATTAATTGATATTTGTAAAAATTTAGAAATGAGAGAAAAGAAGTCTTTTTAAATACACTTTCTTTTTCGTTCAAATATTCTATCGTACCAACAAAGAAAAATGACTTCCTTAAGCTTATAAAATTCTTGTTAAAAAAAAAATCGATATTTTTTCGAAATGTAATCACTATAAGAGCAACTGATAATAATGATCCGCATAAAAGAACTGCATAGCTCAATAGCATCATACTGACATGCATCATTAACCAGTGAGACTGTAGAGCAGGTACTAATATTGCGGATTGATGCATTTCAATTGAAAGACCTGACGTGGCAAAACCTTGGGTAAAAATGGCACTTGGTGCAGTTATTGTGCTTAAATAATTTTTATGATTCCCAAGATATGGAATCATATGAATAATAGAGAAATTCCACGAAAGGAAGATTAATGATTCATATAAATTACTTAAGGGAAAATGTCCTGAAGAAATCCAACGAATAACTAAAAACCCTGTTATAGAGAAAAAAGTAGCTATCATCCCCTTTTCTGACGAATTACGCAATCCTTTTATTTCATAGACTAATAAGTTCATCAAATGAATCATAATCACAATTGAGATGATCGAAAAGGAAATATGAGTTAATATATGTTCTAAGGTCACAAATATCATAAACATAAAAAAGGGTCCCTATTAAATAATAAATAATTTAATAAATAATTGAAATTGGAGATTAAAATAAATATTAAAAAAAAAATAAAATATAAAATATACATTAATAATACATTAGTAAATGTCAATTATTTGTCTTCCAAGTCAAAAATATAAAATTTTAAGTTCTTTGAGACATATCAATTAAGATTTTTAAAAACGTTTTTTTGTCCCAATAAAAAACTTTTTGACTGTCCGGTAGAAACAGATTTAGCTAAAGAAAAAGCTTTTACTGCCGCTAAAGAGCCTTTTTTTTTCCAAGGATTTCTACGAATATGCTTTTTTGACATAGAAGTACGTTTTTTTGGAACTGCCATTCAAAGATAGGTGACTCATTTTTATCGTTGTATGTGAAAGACATATATTGTTCAAAATGGATTACTCTTTATTAGTCATTACCTATAGCGATTCCATCAATATCAATAATATAAGAGCATAAATTTGAAAAATAAATAAATAAAAAACGAATTAAAATTCAATATCAATATTCTTTAATATTTAATAAAAAATAAATATAAAATATAAAGAGATCCATAATTGAACTATAATAAATTAATAAATACTAAATCTATAAAACATAAATATAAATGGAAATATATAAAATATCTATAAATTTTATAATCTTACTTATAATCTTACATAAATACAATCTAATGTTAAGGGAAAATATAATTATTAAAAATAATTCTATTAAATAATAATATATAATATATAATTTTATGCCGCCACTCGGACTCGAACCGAGATGCTCTAGCACTGCTTCCTAAGAGCAGCGTGTCTACCAATTTCACCATGGCGGCTTACCTGAAAGAATAATAATAAATTCATGTTGAATTGTCTATATTCAATAGAGTTTAGGAAACAATGAAGCAAAATGCATTTCCATTCATATGGAAATGTTCAAGTTCAATATCAAGAATATTCAGTTAGTATTTTCGTAAGTTCAGTTTTCATAATAAACTTTTCCATTTATGTATTATAAACTATAACTATAATAGAAACCTAGCTTTTTTTATTTTATTTTGGAACAAAATACATAGGTCATTAGAGGGAGCTCCAGGATACATATACATATAGTATCCCTCCTATACGCCTTATTTCCTTTATGAAGGAAAAGGACAATTGAAGAACCCGCAAATATCGGCAAAACCAGAAGTATTGTTAACCAAGGAAAATAACTCGTGATAAAGACAAGATAAATTTTGACCAGAAAACTCCGTGCTCGGGAGAAGAATAATATATTTTTATTTTCTTTTCTCGAGTACGGAGTTTTCTCGGTAAAGAGGAATCAAATGATTCAAGGGGAGTTTTTTGTTACATATCAATAAGAAAGACCCATGCTGCGAGTTGTTTCATGCCATAAATAAACACGGACACTCAAAAAATCCGTTGGGCAAGCGGATTCACATCTCTTACAACCTACACAATCCTCGGTTCTTGGCGCGGAAGCAATTTGCTTAGCTTTACATCCGTCCCAAGGTATCATTTCTAATACATCCGTGGGACAAGCTCGTACACATTGGGTACACCCTATACATGTATCATAAATTTTTACTGAATGCGACATTGGGTCTATAAATTGAAGTTTTGAACACAAAAGATTTTCGATCTGATAAAATTTTAATTAGAAAATGATGGAAATCATATATTTTCTATTGTAGATACCAGACGAATCAATGATTTTTTAAAATTTATAGAATCAATAGATTTTAAAATCTGTTTATGAGAAAGGGCCAAGATCCTTTGATTTACGTTTGAATAACCATGAAATATGAGTTGTACATACGAATCATGTTTATTTTCTTAATATTAAATATATTATATTTTCATTTTTCATATATATATATCCTAATTTATCCTAATTTAAATTGAATTTAGTATAATTCTAGTAATTCTAAATAATCCTATTCATATTCATATAGTCATATATAAAATGTAAATTCTATCAAAAAAAAAAAAAAAAAATTAAAATAAGAATATTCTAATATTATAACTATAATATAAAAATAATATAAAAAATAACTATAATATAAATCTAAAATAAAACTATTATAATATTAAATATTAAATAATTATTATCAATTATTATAATTATTATAAAATAATTAAATATAAAATAATTAAATATAATATAAATAATAAATAAAAAAAAAAATAAAAAAATAACAAGGCTAATAATAAATAATAATAAACTCAAATAATAAATTTAATTTAAATTAACGAGTTTTTGGTTCCCGAATATCTAACTGATCCATTAATCTCTTATAACGCACTTTATTTTTCTTTGACAAATAAGTCAATAATCGTTGACGTTTTCCCAGAATTATTCGCAGACCCCTTTGTGATAAAAAATCTCTTTTGTGCAATTCTAAATGTGAAGTAAGTCTCCGTATCTTACTGGTGAAATGGAATACTTGAAATTCAACAGACCCACTATTTTCGTCTTTTTCTTCTTGTGGAATAACTGAGATAAATGAATTTTTGACCATAAAATAAATTAAAATTTTTATTTTCTGTGAATTTTACCGATCAGGAAAAATAATAAGATTTATTATGACAGTTATTTTCATCTAGTATAAATCGAAATTGGATTTGGATATTGGATAAAAAGGGTCTGATAAATATATGCATTCACGAAATAGAACGATTTAGTTTTACTTAAACTAAAAAGGTTCTGCTACTCCTAGTGAAAATGGATACACTATGAAATCAGCATCATGTGTTAGAAATTCTAATGTTATACAGTCTATATATTTCGGCTTTCATCTACAGAATATGTCACACGATATGTAGGAAATCCACTATAAAATATAAAAAAAATATAAAAATAAAAATTTTTTAATTTTGCATTTGAATTGAATTCATTCTGAATTGTGAATACATATGTATTCTTGACATACTGAAACGACTGCTGTTATTGGTATCAAACCAATAACGATTCATACAAGCTAAATCTTCTAATCGATAATTGGGCCAAAGAAACAATTTGAATTTAATTAAATTTTTTGCATCGGTGTTAATATGCTTGTTCTGATTCAAAAATTGTCCACAGTTTTTTATTTTCTTTTCATTGCAAAATCTTGGATTTCTATCCAAAACATTCCAATTCCGTGAATTGAAACAAATTAGAATTCGAAATTCTCTCCGATGCCTAGGAGATAGAATATTTTCAGGAATAAGGAAATCATAATGATTTTTGTCTTCACTAAAAAATAAGTGGCTGTATCGTGGAATGGATTTTTCAAACCCCTCTTTCTCAATATGTCTTTTTTTTGCGTATTTTCTATTTGTTTGGTGCTTCTTCTTCTCAACCAATGAAATATCCATAGTTTGATATACAATAGATTTTCCGTCCCTTCTTATAGATAGACGAATTGGTTCAATAATAAATATTCCCTTTCTTATCAATTCTGTAAGAACTAGCTCCTTTTGAATTAGCATTTCGTCTAGATTTATTTCACCTCTTTGAATCGAGGATATGGCAATTTCCTTTGGGTTTATCAGTCTAAGTAGGAGACAATATACCCTAATATTGTTCATTATTCTTTGATTCAAGGGATCAGCCCATCTTAATTGAAAAAGGAAATATTTTTTCAAAAAGTAATCTAGTTCCGTTTGTTTTTTTCTCTTATATTGATATTTTTTTTTTTTTCTACCCTTTTTAATTTCTTTAATTTCTATGTCTAATCTTGCGTAATCTTCTTCAACAGCTTTTTTATTCTCTTGTTTTCGTAGATTCGATATAAGATTTCCTTGATCCTGTTGTTCTTGTTCTTCCTGCTTGTAATTTACTAATTCAAGATCTTTTTTATTAGACGATTCATGAGGATTTTTCTTTGTATTTATATTTATTTTTTCATTTTTATTAAAATGAAAAAAGAGTGATTTGATTGGAATGATCCAAGGTTGAATCTTATATATGTTAAAAAGTTGCACAAATTCTGGGAAGAACCAAGATTCGAGATTGGATATAGTATTATGATTTGATGCAGTATCAGAGAACCCCTCTTGATGCATTCCCATGCAATCAAAAAAGTTTCTTTTTTGATTGCATGGTTTGATGTCTTGACGAACCGTAGTAGAAAAAAGATCTTTTTTTTTCATTTTTTTTAAATTTTTAATTTCAGTCTTAGTATTTTTATGAATCGTCATGCCAATATGTGCATTGGTCCAGATCTCAATATTCTTTCTAAAACAAAAATGAGGAATTCTACAATCAAAATATTTTCTATCCAAATTTATATTCCTATCAATAATATATCCTTTTTCTAGATAATTATTACTAGGTATACTTACTAATACATAAAATGATTCGGGTTTCGATGTATTGAAATGATATGGAATTTCTCGATCCCCGTTTATTTCAAATTCTAATGTTGATCCAGAAATATATGAATTAGGAGGACTTATGTATTTATATGATAAAAGATCATATCTGTGATTTTTTTTCCATTTTTCTTTTTGACTCATAAAAGAATCCGCTGCATAGTTATTTTTTTTCATGGAATGAATGAATTGGTATTTTTTATATAAATCCAATTGGATTGATTCCTTGTTTTGGTTTTGAATCATACAGCGTTGATTGATTCTATTTCGCCATTCTTTAGTTACTAATCGAGACCATTTTTTTTGAGATGGATCGTATTGATAATGACCTTTTAACCAGTTTTTCCATTCGTTCATTACATACGAATGAATTTTATTATGTCTTGATTTGGAATCAAATATTCCGTGTATCATTATCATACAAGAGTCTTTTAATTTTTCCTTAAAAAAAGGAGAGTTTCCTTTATATTGAAATACAGGTCTCAAGCGATCCTTATTAAGTAATTGGGTTTGTGATAATTTGTAAAATACATATGCTTGAGATAGGGAAGATAAGTTCCAATAAGTATCGGAATTTGGATTCCTATTCTCAGTACTATAAGTATTTGAAAACAACTTTTTTATAGTCAAACCAAAATTAAACTTCATTGTATTTTGATTTGTTTCATCAATTCCTTCTTGTTCTTTATTTCTTTTATTGTTGTAAATGGATTTATTAAAGATATTTTTTTTTGATTTAAAGAAAAGTTTTGCATTGATCTTAGGAATGCTAATGGTACATAGTAAAATATCTATGTATATTTTTTCAATGAATGATTTTATAAAGTAGTGCGATTTACGCATTAATCGGATATTTTTCCTTTTTAAGATTTTCAAAGATTCCGGCCTTTTATTATCATAAATTAGAACTATATCTTTTTTTTTTTCTTTTTCGTTTCGTTCTATTTGATTCCTGATTTTTATTGTCTTATCAGAAAGATCTTTCATTCTTCTTTCTATTAGTGAATAATTTAACCAATTTTTTGGTCGAATTCGAACAGATGATTCGCGAAGAATCTTTTTATTTTTTTGTAAATCTTTTTCGTTTTCCTTCATTTCATATACTTTTTCTTTCCTCAACTCAAATAAAAAAATTGGATTTATTTTTTCCAATTTTTTCATTATGAGTTTGATAACTATAAATATTTTAGTGACCCATTTTGTTTTTTCTTTTCTAACTTTTATAAATATAAAGGATTTTATTCTTTCCTTCAAAAAGTTTATAACTTGTAAAATCTTATTTTTTACCCTTCTATTTCTTTTTTTGAGTTCTTTATAAATAGGTTCAAAAAAAGAAGGTCGTTTTCGGGGAGAACCAAAGGGAAGTTCTGCTTCCATTCCCCAGACTGTTAAAAAACAAAAATTTTTGTTTTTATATTTTGAATCTCCTCGATCTCTATGATGAGATCGTACCTTAGCTTTTCGCCAAGGTTTTAGACAGAAAGGATATAGAATCTTTATCTGAATGCCGTCTGTTAACCAATCTTGGGGAAATTCTGTTTCTGATAATTGAACACCATTATAGGTGCATTTAATATGCATTTCTCTATTCCATTCCTTCAAATCCTCGTACCACTCGGGGAATTGAAATAATAACATACGTAAAATATTTTTAGCTATTATAAATGAAGGCAATATAATGTATTTTCTAAAAAAAGATTGGATTACTAACATTAAACCTCTTATTGCTTGAATAAATACAAAGGTATCCCAAGCTTCTGATATTTCTATACGTTCTTTTTTATCCTTTTCTTCCTTTGTCTCTTCATTTTCAAAATGGGAATCTAAAATTTTAAATTCAGATTCTCGTTCTCTACCCATCCAATTCCTCAAAATAAGATTCTTCATTTCATTAATATGAAAAGAATAAAAAA